TTTCTATTAAATCTTTTCTATTTTTAGTTCTTATTATCTATTTTTTAATAGATAGAAAATCCAATTTCTTATAATACTTTTTTATACAATACTTTACTTTTATAGATATTCAAAAATCGAAAAAATAGACTTGAATATAGAGTCAAGAATATAGACTAGACTATGATAGTCTATTTTATGATAATATAGAATAGGGTCTAAAAGTAATGGAATAAAAGGAAACAAAAGGAATAAAGTAATAAAAAAAAGGGGCATATAAAAAGACTTTCTTTTTCAAACCCCATTAATGTAATATGGTAATTCTCTTTTTTTTTTCGATTGGGAGAGATGGCTGAGTGGACTAAAGCGTCGGATTGCTAATCCGTTGTATGAGTTTTTCGTACCGAGGGTTCGAATCCCTCTCTTTCCGTACCTTCATCAAAATTATCAATGTGACCGACCACAATATATCAAATCACATAATAACGGATACCTTTATTCCAAGAGTTAGACCTTTCCTTGATATGGATTCTTTAGCCCTAATTTCTCTGGAAAGAATGGACAAGGCATGAAAATACCCATATCATTCTTCTATGATATATCAATGGGGGAAAATCCTACGATCAACCCCTTACTTTCTTTTTATTTCTTTACTTATTACTTGGGTAATTGGGGCAAAATTGTCCGAACCCCTCTTTTTTTAGTTAGGTTTAAGTCTGACGAGAATAATATTCTATGACTAGTAATTCATTTATTTTCAAACCAACGCATTTACTATCTATTATTTGATTGACCAATCCTTTATATTTTTGGGAGTAAAGAATCAAATGTGTTGGCAATTTGTTCCGGGGGAATGAGTCAAGAGATTTTTTAATCATATCTTTCGATTTTTGTTCATCCTTCACTGTAATAAGATCACGGGGTTTGCAGCGATAACTTGGTATATCCACTATACGATCATTAACTAAAATATGTCTATGATTAACTAATTGGCGGGCTTGAGGAATAGTTGACGCCATACCTAATCGAAAAAGGATATTATCTAAACGCATTTCAAGTAATTGTAGTAAAACCTGACCCGTCGGTCCTTTGGCTTTTGCGGCAATACGCACGTATTTCAGTAATTGTCGTTCTGTAAGACCATAATGAAAGCGCAATTTTTGTTTTTCTTCTAAACGCATACAATATTGAGATTTTCTACCAGAGCGCGAAAAAGCACTCCCGACTCTAGGACTTTTACTAGTTAATCCCGGTAAGGCACCCAAACGGCGTATTTTTTTGAAACGAGGTCCTCGGTAACGTGACATAAATACTCCTAATATACTTATATATACCCTATAATATACTTATATATTATATATATATATATACCCCTACAAAATATATATATAGAAAGAAAGAATGTATATAGGAAAAGAAAAAGGTCCTTTTCTTTTTCTTGATTTGTTTTGCGGAGATTTAACTACTCTAACAATTATTTCGAACTTTACATTCCTACGACATAATAATCGGTAACCTTTTGGAAAAAAGGAAAGAAGTCTTTTCAATATTCTTTAATTTAAAAAAGACATTATCAATCACGTAAAAACTCAAACAAATAGAAAATAGAAAAAAAGCCGGCTATCGGAGTCGAACCGATGACCATCGCATTACAAATGCGATGCTCTAACCTCTGAGCTAAGCGGGCTCGCATAACAGAAATTGTACATCCATCGGAATTTCACTGCAGGAATCCTATCTATTAACTTTTCATTCTTAGTTATTCATAATTAATATGAATGTAGAAAAAAATACTATATATATATAATATAAAAGAATTGACTAAAAGAAAAGAATTGACCCTTCGAGTATTCAAAATTGCATGATAAAAATGATAGGAATAGAGGTATATAGAAAAAATAGGGTATATATATATATATCCATATTTTTTTGTGGATACAGAAATGATAGAATCATTTCTGATTAGACCAAATATGGTTCTACGATAGAGATGAAAGAGAATAGATAAGAAATCAAATAAAATAAGAAGCAAATAAGAGGAAAGACTGATACAGGAATCAGTATCTAATGAATTTAACAGTTCCAGTAGAATTAAAATGAAAGAAAAAAAGGACATGACATAATAATAAGATCTTAATCTCAAAACAAATCAAATAAAGAAGCGGGGATATGGCGAAATTGGTAGACGCTACGGACTTAATTGGATTGAGCCTTGGTATGGAAACTTACAAAGTGATAACTTTCAAATTCAGAGAAACCCTGGAATCAAAAATGGGCAATCCTGAGCCAAATCCTTTTTTTTTTCGAAAACAAAAAAAAAATAACAAAGGTTCATAAAGACAGAATAAAAAAGGATAGGTGCAGAGACTCAACGGAAGTTGTTCTAACAAATGGAGTTGATTGCGTTGTATAAAAGAATCCTTCTATTAAAACTCCAGAAAAGATAAAGTGATAAAATAAAAGATAACACTAATATACATAGATCTACGTACTGAAATACTATCTCAAATACAAATAATTA